CAAAGTAATTGAAGTTAACCCGGACAGAATAATGGAAGTCTCATGCATATATATTATTATTATGTGATAAAATGTGATAAATCACAAAATTGATAAATAAGATAATAATATAGGGATTACAAAATTGGATGGGAATTCTTTGAAATTCGAAAATATGGAACAATACTTATCGAAAATATGGAACAATACTTATTTCGGATGAGCCAAGCCAATAAATCGGATGAACTGCAAAAATTCTGTATCATGAATTATGTAACGTGCACATCAACATCAATTATATGGCCACAAAAAAGAAAAAGTAACATCCAAAGATATGAAAAAAAAAATGAAAATCTCAAAAAAATACTAAAGAATTGGGATCTATTCTATTTATGTAATCCATCTAAAATGACTTTTTACTATTCCTGCTCCACCTCTAAACTAGCTTAGACTAGACTTTTTGGTCTTTCGACCAACCAATTTAACCATATGGAAATATTCACATTTTTTTAGATAGCAGAAAAAAGAAAAAAAATCCAATAAAATAATTCATCTATATATATAGAGAGAGGATATACCTAAAAATGGATCTATTCTTTAAGTCTTTAAGCATCTAGGAAGAATATATCTATAGATACCTAAATAGATAAAATAAATATATAATAATTTAGAGCACAAATGGGTATGTATCTATTCCCCATATTTAAAAAAATATGGGGAATAGATACTCATACAAATGAATCATATGCCAGGAACCAGATTTGAACTGGTGACACGAGGATTTTCAGTCCTCTGCTCTACCAACTGAGCTATCCCGACCATTCTTGACGCATCAGCCTCATTTTTATTTTAAAAGATTACTGGAGTATATGTCAATGAATCTATGTCAACTAAGTCCAAAAAGACAAAAAATAAAATTTTGTAAGTAAGTTTTAGTAGTAGTAATTATATTATTATTATTTTGTATTGTTAATCACGCATATGAGGACGATTCCTTGCTCAAAAATAAGATATTTATTTGTATGTTTATAATTAAATAATAAATTATACGTGTTTAACATTCACATATATATCAAAACTTATGACTTGGAATTAGGATAAGAAAAAGATAAAAATTCCAATTTATTTGTGAAAGAATAAACAGAATAAAACACATAACATAAATAATGAATTAAAAATAGAGAGGATATAGGAAAAAAATTAGAAAGTTAAACGGGTCCTTTGGGGATAGAGGGACTTGAACCCTCACGATTTCTAAAGTCGACGGATTTTCCTCTTACTATAAATTTCATTGTTGTCGGTATTGACATGTAGAATAGGACTCTATCTTTGTTCTCGTCTAATTGATCAGTTCCTCAAAGGATCTATCAGATTATGATGGAGTGAATGATTTGATCAATGAATATTTCGTCTTTTCTTCCACTTTATTAAACTTGGAATTGATTTACATCTTTCATTTTAAAATATTTTTCTCACAAACGGAGATTTGAAGTCTTCATTAATCAATTGAAATAGTATTTCAGTATATATATCCATAGGTTTATCTTTGATTCATTCCTATAATTTTGATGGAAGGATTCCTTTCCTAATGCAAAAGGAAAAGTCGTCAACTCCATTTGTTAGAACAGCTTCCATTGAGTCTCTGCACCTATCCTTTTTGATTATAACTTTCTGTTTCTTTCTTTGTTTACGGAAAACAGGATTTGGCTCAGGATTACCCATTGTGAATTCCAGGGTTTCTCTGAATTTGAAAGTTCTCACTTGGTAAGTTTCCATACCAAGACTCAATCCAATTAAGTCCGTAGCGTCTACCTATTTCGCCATATCCCCCTTTTTTATTTGAAAAATGAAGATCTCATTCGAATACTTTTTTATTTATATTTTGAATTATGAACATTATGCCGGAACTTTTGAATTTATTAAATAGGGATTCTTATATTGAAAAATGTTTGTTCCTATTTTATTTTATTGATTTTATTTCATCTATATTGGATACCATTCTATTATTTGTATTTGGTTGAATCAGAAATGATTCTATTATGTATTTATTCGCAATTCAATATACACAGATATATACCACATATCTATCTATATTCTATGCCCTTACTTCTATTATGTTTTCATGCAATTTGTAATACTCGAATGGTCGATTCTTTATATATATTTCCGAATGAAAACGTGGGAATCTTTGATTATGATCTGAGTTAGTCTTTTCTATTTCTTTCATTTTAAAATTCAAATAAAAATTTATAAGAATATAATTCAAAAAAATTTAAATATCTAACAATAAAATATGTAATAATTAAATATCTTATAATTCTTTCTTAAGTAATTAAGTAATATTAATTACTGTTTACTTTAACTTAATTATTACATTAGTATAGTATAGATTATAGAATTCTAAATTCTAAAAATTAGAATATTCAATTTCGAATTCGAAATACTATTACTAAATACTATATACAAAATACTATTATAATTATTATTATATTATATATAATATATAATTATATATATAATT